TAATTTTTGGTGTAAAGGCACGTTAAATTTTGATTTTAAAGGGAATGATTCAATTCATTAAAATTAATAAAAGTAGGTATCTACATGATTTATCCTATCAAGATAATCCTTTTTCAGGCATTTTATTTAGTAAAATTGAGTAATTCTTTTTTTGAAAATATTATCAAATCTATTAAAATTGGTAGCAGCCACTCATAAGTTAAATCTTATCATGACAGTATATATGCGTGCCTTTAAGGCAACTATTTTGTTTAATTTCATTTATTTGACTGCAAATGAAAAAAAGTTTTAGATTATATGTCTACATCTTTAAAAATTACAAAGTTTTTCTATGTTTACTATCGTAAACATTTAAAACTGTCATAATTTCATATTATTATATAAATATTAACAACGGGAATGTTATCTTAATTAGTATCTTTATTCCCAAACTCGCTGAGAAAAAGAGTTTGGGAATAAAGAATATTAGTATAGTAATAAACTTTTGTTGATAAATTTCTTTATGTTAAAAATTAGACGAATTTNAAGATAGGAGATAAGTTTATGATTTTTTAGAAAATAAAAATAGAATTTATAAAAATTCTGGCGAAGCCTGTGCCAGCAGCCGCGGTTATACAGGCAGAGTTAAATGTTTTTACTAATATCGTTATTTATATATTTTTTAATGTGTTTAATTAATTAGGTGAAATTATTAGTTTTTTATGGTTTTTAGTAACGTGAAAATTTATGATAAAAAATAGGATTAGATACCCTATTATTATAAAATGTCAGATAGAGAGTAATTTTGAGGTTATAAAATCTAAATAATTTGGCGGTATTTTAAGCTTGTTAGAGGAACTTATTCTTTAATTGATAAGACACAAATATCTTACTTGATTTTGTTAAGACAGTTTGTATATCGCTATCATTTTATTATATTTAATGATGATTGTAGAGATAATGGTTTATTAATATGTTAGGTCAAAATGCAGCTTAAAATTGAGTGTGAAATAAGTTACGAGTATTTATATAGGAAATAGTTGAAATTTTTATTGTAGGATTTAATAGTAAATTTTAATTATAATGTTAATTTGAAATGAGCTCTGAAATATGCACATATCGCCCGTCGCTCTCACTCAGTGAGATAAGTCGTAACAAAGTAAAAGTACCGGAAGGTGTTTTTTGAGATGTAATCAAAAATGATATTTCTTTTACAATGAAAAAGTGCTTATAGCCATCTTGATTAAATATTAAATTGTTGTTGTAATTTATTAAAATGTATATTTGTTTTGTATTGTGAAAGATTGTTTGTTATAACTATAGATAAGAGTACTGTAATGGATTTTTGAAAAATTGAAAAAAGATTTATTAAAAAGTAATTTTTGTACCTTTTGTATAAGGGATTAACTATAAAGTTTATATATTTATATTTCCCGAAATATTTTGAGCTACTAGTTTAGAGGGTGTGTTGTTTCACAAACATATTAAATTGATAGTAGAAATGAAATTTTATTCGAAAAATTTGATATCTGGTTATATTTATAGAAATTTTATATTTTAGATAAGTTTTTGATTTTTAATTAATTATCTATTTATTTTTTAGGGATAAGCTTAAAAAATTTTTTATAAATATTGAATTAGATCATTGAAGGTTTAAAATTTACTTTTTATTTGTAATAAAATAATGAATTTATTTGTTTATTTTATTAAGGTTGTTTTTATATAACTCAAATTAAAAGTTTTAATGTTAATATTAGTATAAGTTTTGTTTTAGAAGTTTTAGTTGATTTGGATTAAATAAGGGGATTAGATTTATAGGAATTAGGCAAATATAGTTTCTGAATGTTTATCAAAAACATAGTATTTTGAAATAATGAAATATGAAGTCTGCTCAATGATTATAAATTGCTGTGGTATTTTGACTATACGAAGGTATTGAAATAAGGCTTTAATTGAGTGCTAAGAGAATGGCTATACAGGGATTAACTTTCTTTAAATTTATAATAGAATTTAATTTAAAAATGAAAAAGTTTTTATAATTTTTTGGGACAAGAAGACCCTATGAATTTTTTTTAAAAATTTATTTATAACTTATATAAAAAGTAAGTTAAATAAGATTTTAAGTTGATTGGGGCGATTTTTAAAGAATTAGTATCTTTAAAATTTTTATTAATTTGATCCATAATTTGTGATTGTTTGATTAAAATACTCTAGGGATAACAGCGTAATTATTTTGGATAGTTCATATAGATAAAATAGTTTGCGACCTCGATGTTGGATTAAGATTCTTATATAATGCAGAAGTTATATTAAGGAGTTTGCTCAACTTTTGAATTCTTACATGATCTGAGTTCAGACCGGCGTGAGCCAGGTCGGTTTCTATCTAAATAGATATAGAAATTGTTATAGTACGAAAGGAATTAATAGTTTAAATTGTTTAATTAATTTTAATATGAATAATCTATTTTGGCAGATTAATTGTATCAAATTTAGAATTTGAAAATGACATGTGTTGTCAAATAGAAAAGTAATTAAAGTGGCAGATTAGTGCGAGGAATTTAAGCTTCCTATAAGATTTTTTCCTTTAATATTGATTATTTTTAGCTATGTTTTATTATTAGTTATGGTTTTAGTGAGAGTCGCATTTTTTACGTTGATGGAGCGAAAGGTTTTAGGATATATTAATTTGCGGAAGGGACCTAATAAAGTTGGATTTGTTGGTATTTTTCAACCATTTTCTGATGTTATTAAGCTTTTTTGCAAGGAAACTAATTATATAATGATTATGAATATAGTTTTTTATTTAATTATTCCTGGATTGTCGTTGGTTTTAATATTAATATTTTGAGTATTATTTTATTGATTGAGTGGCCAGATTGAGATTGAGTATGGAATAATTTATTTTTTGTGTGTTTCTAGCTTGGGTGTTTATGTAATTTTGGGGGCTGGTTGATTTTCTAACTCTAAATATGGATTGTTAGGATCATTTCGAGGTTTGGCTCAGGTAATTTCTTATGAAGTTAGATTGGCCATAATTTTAATGGGAGTTGTATTTCTAAGAGGAAGTTATGAAATTGGATTGATTGCAGATTTTCAGAATGAGTTATGAATATTTTTCGGAATAATTGGTGGATTTTTTATATGAATTGTGTCCTGTTTAGCTGAAACAAATCGAAGACCTTTTGATTTATCTGAGGGTGAGTCTGAACTTGTTTCTGGTTTTAATATTGAATATGGGTCATATGGGTTTGCTGTTTTATTTATATCTGAATATGGAAATATTATTTTTATGAGAATAATTAGAAGCATTTTATTTTTTGGTACTTTTGGAATGATTAGATTGATTGTATTATTAGTTATGTATTTGTTTTTATTGGTTCGTGGTACTTTAGTTCGATATCGATATGATGTTTTAATGATGATAGCTTGAAAGTTTATTTTACCAGTGAGAATTAATTGTTTTTATTTATTATTATTGATTAAAATTTGTATAATTTGTATCATTTTTAGAAAGACATTTAGATGAAATCTTTTTTATATTTTCAAAATATATACTTTATATAGTTAAAATGTCTATAATATTGGGATTATTAAATAGAATATAAAATATAGTATTGTTAAAATTTGTCCTATTAAAATGAAAGGATCTTCTACTGGGCAAGCTCCGATGTATGTTAGAAGAATGAAAATGTTGATAAATGATCAAAATATGATTTTTTTTAATGGGTTGGTTGAAAATGATTTAAATTTAGGGTTTCTTATAATTGGTAGAATTAAGATAATTAAGATTGATATGATTAGTGCGATTACTCCCCCTAGTTTATTTGGAATAGATCGTAAAATAGCGTAGGCAAATAAAAAGTATCATTCTGGTTGAATATGAGGTGGGGTTACTAAAGGGTTTGCTATTAAAAAATTTTCAGGATCTATTAATAAATATGGATTAATTAAGATTAAATATGATGATATCATTATGAATACGATTATACCTAGAATGTCTTTTAGTAAAAAGTATGGATGAAATGGGATTTTGTCAATATTATTGGTTAATCCTATAGGATTAGATGATCCAGTTTCATGAAGAAGAGAGATATGAATGATAACTATAGCTAATAAAATAAATGGAAATAAATAGTGAAATGCGAAAAATCGTGTTAATGTTGGGTTGTCTACTGAAAATCCACCTCAAATTCATTGTGTAATATTTGTTCCGATGTATGGGATTGCTGATAGAAGATTGGTAATTACTGTTGCTCCTCAGAAGGATATTTGTCCCCATGGTAATACATAGCCTAAAAATGCTGTGGCTATTAGAATAAAAATTAGGATTGTTCCTGAAAATCAAGGTCCTGTTATTAAGAAAGATGAGTAATAGATGCCTCGTCCAATATGGATATATAAACAAATAAAAAATAGTGAGGCTGTATTAGCATGAATTGATCGGATTAATCACCCTATATTTACATCTCGAGAAATGTGAGAAATTCTAGAGAATGCTAAGGTAATGTCACTTGAAAAATGAATAGCCAGGAAAATTCCTGTTAAAATTTGAGTTCCTAAACAAAAAAAAAGTAGTGATCCAAAATTTCATATGTAGGAAATATTTGATGGTGCTGGTAGATCAATAAATGTTGAATTAATAATTTTGATCAGGTTATGTGATTTTCGAAAGATCATTAGTTATTTGATTTTAAGGGGGATATAAATGATTTAATGATTGATATGATTCTTATTAATGTCAATATTAGATAGATTAAAGTGAGAATTATGATTAATAGTGAATTAATTTGAAATAATGAAATGATTGGATTGATTGAATTAATTTTTGTAATTTGGTTTATATTTGGAATTATAAGTAATAAGATTCTTAATAGTATTAATTTTCTGAAAGAAAATTTTTTATTTGGAGTTAATCTTGTAATATATAAAAAAATTACTAATATACCCCCTAGGATTAAAAGTGTGATTACTAAAATTATTCATGAATATTTCATATAAGTGTATATAAATATATTTATTACTAAAGTTAATAGAATTAGGATAATAATTATTAAAATTGGATGAGATGATGAAATAAAACATAGTGATAAAAATATAATTAATTTTATATCAGAAAATAGTATAAATAGTTATTATTTAAATTTTGGGGATTTAAGATGAGAAATCTTTTCTGATTCTATAAGATTTAATCAATTAGGATTTACAAAATCCTTGTTTTTTTTAAACTATTATAGTATAACTAATGAATTTAATTGGAAGTTTAATTTTTATTGGGGGGCTTCTGAGTATTTTAATAAATCGAAAGCATGTATTGATTTTATTGTTATGTTTGGAGATAATATATATTGGAATTATGTATTGTGTTTTTGTTGGAATTTGTTCTTGGGGGTCCATATTAAATATAATTGTTTTAATATTTTTTATTGTTTGTGAGGCTGGGTTAGGGTTATCTATCTTGGTTGGAAATGTTTTTTTTTATGGTAATGATAAAGTTAGTACTATGGTTTTAATTAAATGTTAATAGTTTTATTTGGAATTTTTTGAGTAACAGTGTTTAGATTTTGAATATCTTTTACCGAAATAATTGTATATTTATATATATTTTCTTTGGTTTTTTTCCTTTCAATAGATTGAATTCAGGTTATTTCTATTAATGAGTTTTTTGGAATAGATTTATTAAGATTTATATTGGTTGAATTGAGATTATGAATTGGTATTTTAATGATAATTGCTAGAATAGATAACAATATTTATGGTGAATGTATATATAAATTTTATATAATGTTTATAGTTTTTCTTCTTTTGTTATGTTTTTTAATTTTAAATTTAGTTGGGTTTTACTTAATATTTGAAAGTGTGTTAATTCCAATAATTATAATAATTATAGGGTGAGGTGGACAGCCTGAACGATTGCAGGCAGGTATTTATATACTTTTTTATACGTTGGCTGGTTCTTTGCCTCTACTTATTTTTTTAATGTTAATTAATGGGAGATTAAGAATTTTTTACATAAATTGAATTGGTTATAAATTTGGTAGTTTAATGTTTTTGATATCTGTTGTTGGATTTTTAGTTAAGATACCTATATATTTATTACATTTATGATTGCCAAAGGCTCACGTAGAAGCTCCGGTTGCAGGATCTATAGTTTTAGCTGGGGTTTTACTAAAATTGGGAATTTATGGCCTTTTTCGGATTAAAATTATTATTGAAAACTGTATAATTAAATTTAGATTTTGAGTTATAAGTATTATTTTGTTTGGTGGGGTAATTATTGGGTTTGTGTGTTTATGTCAGGTTGATGTAAAGGCTTTAATTGCCTATTCTTCTGTATGTCATATGGGTGTTGCATTAGGGGGAATTTTTTCCATAGTAATGTGAGGTTATTTAGGAAATATTTTAATTATGTTGGGTCATGGTTTGTGCTCTTCTGGGCTATTTTGTTTAGTTAATATTTATTATGAACGATTTTATACCCGAAGATTAATTTTGTTAAAAGGATTAGGAATTTTTTTTCCTTATTTTTCTGTTTGGTGACTATTTTTTGTTATAATTAATATGAGAGTTCCTCCTTCAATGAATTTGGGAGGAGAAATTATATTGATTGGTAGATTAATAAAATGAAGATTGTTGGTAATTTTACCATTGGGTATTTTAATATTTTTGGGAGCGGCGTATTCATTATATATATATAGTTTTTTAAATCATGGAAGGGGATGAATTGCTTTTAGAAGAAAATTAATTAATTTACGAGAAATTTATTTAATATTGATACATTTTATTCCATTAATTTTGTGGATAATAAAAATGGAATTTTTTTGCTTATTTTATCTAATTAGTTTATTTAAAATATTAAATTGTGGATTTAATGAAGTGGTTTTACATTGGATAATATTTATTAAATGGGGGTTAATTTTGATTATTCTAAGAATTTTCTTTTTTTTCGTAGGATTATTATATTTAGTTAAATTAAATGTTATTATAATTGAATATTACTTATTATCATTTGATTGTTTTGAATTGAAATTTTATTTGTTATTTGATTGAATAAGAGTTATGTTTGTGAGAGTGGTTTTATTTATTTCTGGGATAGTAATTATCTATAGAAATGACTATATAATAAGAGAAAAATTTAAGATTTATTTTTTATATGGAGTATTAATATTTGTTGGCTCAATGATTGCTATAATTTTAAGTCCTAATTTATTTATAATTCTTTTGGGGTGAGATGGTTTAGGGGTGGTTTCTTATTGTTTAGTAATTTACTACCAGAATTATAAATCTGACGCTGCTGGTATAATTACTATTTTAAGAAATCGAATTGGTGACGTGATGATTTTGCTATCGATTGTTATATTATTAAATTTTGGAAGATTAGATTTTTTTGTATATTCTGGGATATACTGGCTAAGAGGGTTTATATTAATTGTAGCTGGGATAACTAAAAGAGCTCAAATTCCATTTTCTGCTTGATTACCTGCTGCTATAGCAGCACCTACTCCGGTATCTTCATTGGTTCATTCTTCAACTCTTGTTACTGCTGGAATTTATTTGTTAATTCGATTAGAGTTGTTAATGAAAATGGAAGAATTTTCTAAGTTTTTGTTGTTTTTTTCATTAATAACTATAATAATGGCCGGTATTGGGGCTATATTTGAAACTGATTTAAAGAAAATTATTGCTTTATCTACTTTGAGACAGTTGGGTTTGATAATGATAATTTTATCTTTAGGAAAAATTGATTTAACATTTTTTCATCTTTTAACTCATGCTATATTTAAGGCTATAATATTTTTATGTGCTGGATTTATGATTCATAGAAGTCTTGGGAGACAAGATATTCGATTTATAGGGGGATTTTATAAAATGAGTCCTTTAATTGGGATTGCTTTTAGATTAGCAAATATATCCCTATTTGGAATTCCATTTTTAAGTGGATTTTATTCTAAAGATTTAATTTTAGAATATGTATATATAAATGAAAATGGATTAATAATAGTAATTTCAGTTATTATTTCAACTATTTCTACTTCAATTTATTCATTGCGGGTTATGTACTATTCATTATGAAAAGGGGGTGTAAAAATGCTAGATTATAATTATCATTGATCATATTCAATAGAATTTCCTATTATAATTATAGGAGTAGTTGTTGTATTTTTTGGGGCAAATATAAGATGAATTTTAATAATAAATTATGAATTTATTGTATTATCTTTTGATATTAAGCTTATTAATTTGTTTATTATTATTTGGGGTGTGTGGATATTTTATATTTTTTTTGAAAAATTGAGAATTATAAATTTAGGATTATTTAGATTATTCATAAGAAAAATGTGATTTTTGTCTTCTATTTCCGGTAGAATTTTTTCTAAAAAAATTATTGGGGGTATTAATTTTTATAATTATGATAATAGATGAGTTGAAGAAATCGGACCTCAAGGAATTTATAAGTTAAATTCTGATATGAGTGTTATTGTAAATTGGGTACAGTTCAATGGTTTTAGGAATATTTTATATTTTGTATTATTTTTAATAATTTTTTTAATTTATTCTTATAGTTTATAGAAAACATGATAGTGAAAATATCAAGAAATTTATTTTGAGAATATTTTTAGCCTATGCTTTTTAACAATGAAAATGTTAGGTGTTTCATATACACTATAAAAATAAAGACTAAATGATTAATCATTATATTAGAGTTAGCAGCTCTATAATGTAGTCTTTAATAGGAAAATTCAATTTATTCATTAACAGTGAATAGCCTCTTTTTGGCTTCTATTAATAAAAATGGGAATTCCTAAGGTCAGGCCGAAATTGACTGCAAAATTTTGCTTCATTTTTAGAATAGGCTCCCAGCATTTTCTAATTGCAGATTAGATTTAAATTATTTATAATACTATTCTTTAAATTCATTGAATTATTCCATTTTTTCATTCGTAAATTAGTCCTAAGAGAATGATTATGATGATTGTTATAATTATGATCATGTGGAATGTATCATTTAAATAAGTAAATAATGGGAAAGGGAGAATAATAATAATCTCAATATCAAAGATTAAGAAAATAATTGAAATTATGAAGAATCGTAGTGAGAATGGTTGACGATTTAATGAAAATGGGTCAAATCCGCATTCAAATGGGGTATTTTTTTCTTTTATAAAGAAATTTTTTTTTTTGATTATTCTTCCTATAATTATTACGATTGCTGTAATTAAGACTGAAGTGATTATTAGAGATATTATTTTATTTTAAGAAAATCTTTCTAATTGGAAATTAGATGTACTTTATATACTAATAAAATTAATATACTCATCAATATACGAAGGTATAAAGGAAAAGTCACACTACGTCTACGAAATGTCAATATCAGGCCGCCGCTTCAAATCCAAAGTGATGTTTTCTAGAAAAATGGTTTAAGACTAGTCGTATTATAGATACTCTTAAAAATGTTGTTCCAATAATTACATGGAGACCATGAAATCCGGTTGCTATAAAGAATGTTGATCCAAAGATTGAATCTGAAATTCTGAATGGAGCTTGGAAATATTCTCACATTTGTAAGGATGTAAATAGAATTCCCAATGAGATAGTTATTATTAATGCATTTTTTGATTCAAAATAATTGTTACATAAGATTCTATGATGAGATCACGTAATTGTAATTCCTGATGAAAGTAAAATGGTTGTATTTAATAATGGAATTCTAAATGGATTGAATGGTATAATTGATATAGGAGGTCATTGGGCGCCAATTTCAATATTTGGGGATAATCTACTATGAAAAAATGCTCAAAAAAATGATAAGAAAAAGAAAACTTCTGAAATGATGAATAAAGCTATTCCTCATTTTATATTAAGTAAAACGATTGAAGTATGAAATCCTTGAAAAGATGATTCTCGACAGATGTCTCGTCATCATTGGATTATAGTTAGAATTATAATTATTATTGAGATTAATAATATATTAGTATTACTGTTGTGTATAAAATCGATTATTCCTGTTATAAATGTTAGTGCTGCAATAGATCCTGTTAAAGGTCAAGGACTTTTGTCTACGATATGAAAAGCTTGAAATGTCATTAGTTTAATTCATTTAAATATAATGATGAAAGTGTCACAAATACATAACTTTGAATTAAAGCCACAGCTATTTCTAGAATTAATAAAATTATTATGAATGGTAAAATTACAATGAAAGTTGATGGAATATTTTCTGAGATGTTTCTTAGCAGACATAAAAGAAGGTGGCCTGAAATTATGTTAGCTGATAATCGGACTGCTAATGTTACTGGTCGAATTAAATTTCTAATGGTTTCAATAATTACTATGAATACTGATAGGGCTATTGGTGTTCCGTTAGGAACAAGATGTCTGAATATTGAGTTTGTTTGATTAATTCACCCAAATAATATCAATGTCAATCATGATGGAATGGCTATAATTGTTGTTAAATTGATATGTCTGGTTGATGTAAAGATATATGGAAATAATCCTAGAAAATTGTTTGATAAAATAAATCAAAATAATGTAGAGTAAAGAAAAATGAATTTTTTTTTATTTTTCGAGTAAAGAGATGATAATTCTATTAATAGATATTTTGAAGCTATAAATCATAAATAATGTAGTCGTGATGGAATGATTCAATACGAATATGGAATTATTAAGATGATTATAAATGTAGATAGTCAATTTAAGGATATGTTGTTAGATGATGATGGGTCAAAAATAGAGAATAGATTTGCTATCATTTTCAAAGTTTTATTAAAACATCAAATTTTATTTGAGTTGATTTTAATATTGGTTTGTAGTTGAAGTAAATTAATATTGATGTTAAAATAATGATTATTGAAAATATAATAATTAAAAGATTTCAGTTTATAGGGAATAATTGTGGGATTAAAAAACACTATTGTAATTTAAGAATGACAATCTTATGTTATAAATTTAACTAGTTTTTCATTGAAAGTATATTATACTATAGATTGGTTTAAGAGACCATTGCTTATGATTCAGCCATTCAATGAATTAGATTTGATTCAATTGAAAAAATTTTTAATAGAGGTGATTTCTAATGAAATTGGTATGAATCTGTGATTTGCTCCACAAATTTCTGAACATTGTCCATAAAATAAACCTGGTCGGTATGCTAAGAATGAAAGTTGATTAAGTCGTCCTGGGACTGCGTCTACCTTGACCCCTATAGTTGGTACTGTTCATGAATGAATTACATCTCTTGATGTAATAAGAAATCGTAAGTTTGAATTAAATGGAATAATTACTCGGTTGTCAACGTCTAGTAAACGAAATGATGAATTATTTATTGAGTCTCTTGGGAGTATAAAAGAATCAAATTCGATATTAAAATCGGAATATTCATAGGATCAATATCATTGATGTCCAATTACTTTTAGTGATATTCTTGGAAAAAATGATTCTTCTATTAAATATAAAAGTCGTAATGATGGAAGAGCAATATAGATTAGAATAATTGCTGGAATAATTGTCCATAGAATTTCAATTTCTTGACCTTCTATTAGGAATCGTCTTTTATATTCATTTAAGATAATATTGGAAATTATATATAATGTGATAATTGTAATTAGAATTAGGATAGTTATTGAATGATCATGGAAGAAAATGAGCTGTTCTATAATGGGTGAGTTTCTATTAGGAAATGAAATGTTTGATCATGTTATCATTAGTTATTTAAGAAGGATATTTCTTTGATTAAATGTATGTTCTGAAGGAGGAAAGTTTAGTTGTCATTCGATTAATGAATTTGGGAATTGAGATGAAATGATTTGTCGTTTTGAACAAGAAGCTTCTCATAAGATGTAAATGAAAATTATGACTCTTAGAAATGAAAGAATTGATCCTAATGATGAGATTACATTTCATTTTGTGAAAAAATCTGGATAATCAGAGTATCGTCGTGGTATTCCTGATAATCCTAGAAAATGTTGAGGAAAGAAAGTCATGTTTACACCAATAAATATTGAGCAAAAATGAATTTTTAATAATAGTGAATTTATTGATCACCCAAAAAATATAGGAAATCAATGAGTAATACCTGCTAAAATAGCAAAAACAGCTCCTATTGATAATACATAATGAAAATGAGCTACTACATAGTAAGTATCATGTAAAGTAATATCAATTGAGGAATTGGCTAAAATGATTCCAGTTAAACCTCCAATGGTAAATAGAAATACGAAACCTAATGCTCAAAGAATTGGAGTATCATATTGAATTTTAACTCCGTGTAGTGTTGCTAGCCATCTAAAAATTTTAATTCCTGTTGGAACTGCAATAATTATAGTTGCTGCAGTGAAATACGCTCGAGTGTCTACATCTATACCAACTGTAAATATGTGATGTGCTCACACAATAAATCCTAAGAGTCCAATTGCTGCCATAGCATAAATTATTCCTAATGTTCCGAAGGGTTCTTTTTTTCCTGTTTGAAAACAAATTACATGTGAAATTATTCCAAATCCAGGTAGGATTAAAATGTATACTTCTGGATGTCCAAAAAATCAGAATAAGTGTTGATATAAAATAGGATCACCTCCTCCTGCTGGGTCGAAAAATGATGTATTAAAATTTCGATCAGTAAGTAATATTGTAATGGCACCAGCTAAAACTGGTAATGAGAGCAGGAGTAGAACTGTTGTTACTAATACTGATCAAAGAAATAAAGGAATTTGTTCGAGCTTTATCCCCTTTGGACGTATGTTTAAAATTGTTGTAATAAAATTGATTCTTCCAAGAATTGATGAGACTCCTGCTAGATGAAGACTGAAAATAGCTAGATCAACTGATATCCCTGAGTGAGAAATGTTTGAAGCTAATGGAGGGTATACTGTTCATCCTGTTCCTACACCACTTTCTGTTAAAGATGAAGTTATTAATAAAAATAGGGATGGGGGTAAAAGCCAAAATCTTATATTATTTATTCGAGGAAATGCTATATCTGGAGTTCCTAGTATGATTGGAATCAATCAATTTCCGAATCCTCCAATTATAATAGGTATTACTATAAAAAAAATTATAATAAATGCGTGGGATGTAACAATTACATTATAAATTTGGTCATCCCCAATTAATGATCCTGGTTGCCCTAATTCTGTTCGAATTAAAATTCTAAGTGATATTCCTCTTATTATTGATCATGCTCCTAGTATCAAATATATTGTCCCAATGTCTTTATGATTTGTAGAAAATAATCATCGCGGTAAAATGGCTGATTAAGGCGATAAATTGTAAATTTATTTATGAATAATTTCTTTTACTAATCGGTCTTATAGTTTATATAAAATTTTAAATTGCAAATTTAAAGAAAAAATTTTTAAGACTTAAATTTAATTATTTTATACTTTGAAGGTATATAGTTTTCTTAACTTAAAGTCTTTAAATGTATGATAACACAATAAAAATTAGTGAAAACTGGATTATTAGTATTGTTATAATTTTGTAAATAGAATTTTGTCTTCATTTATTAAAAATGATATTTTTAAGAAATGAATTGTATCCAAGACGTAAATAAAAAAACAAATTAATTAATGATGAAATAATTAATGGGATTATTAAAAATATTAAATTGTTAGAGACAATTTTTAATGAAATTCATTTTATAATGAATCCAATTGTAGGAGGTATACCCCCTAAGGATAAAAGTAAAATAATAAATAATAAATTTATTTCGTTATTAATTTTTTTTCTAAAATTGTAYAGGTTTATTGAGTTGATTTTTATCAAAATTAAGATTATTATAATAATAATGGAGTAAATTGTTAAATAAATTGATCAAAAATTTGAATTAATTATTAATAATCTTAAAATTCAAGCTAGGTGAGCAATTGATGAAAATGCTAGGATTTTTCGAATTGAAAATTGATTAAATCCACCAACTGAGCCAATGATAGATCTAACAATAATAAAAATTAAAATTAATTTTGACTTAAATATTGATATAATATAAAGAGGAATAATTTTTTGAATTGTTAAAAGAATCCCTAAAGATTCAAATGTTAGACCTTCTCTAATTTGAGGAAATCAAATATGAAAGGGAGCAACACCCAATTTAATTAGCATTGAAATTGTAATTAAAATTTCTAAAAATTTTATTATTTCTAAGTTTATAAAATGAATTGAAACTGAAAAGATGAAAATTGATGATGCAGTTGATTGAATTAGAAAGTATATCATAATTCTATTTATATTTATAGAATTTTTTCTGTGCATCAATGGGATAAAACTTATGATGTTAATTTCAAGACACATTCATAAGAAAAATAGGGATGAGGAGGATAATGATATAATTAGAGATGAAATTAAAAATCATAGGAAAATTATGTTATTAAATATTATTAATAAAGGAATTAAATCATATTTGGGGTATGAACCCACTAGCTTAAATTAGCTTACTTTATA